TCGGAATTGTAACCAAGCGTCTCCCATGGGTTCTATACCTGATTCATAACTAGAGAGCTTCTCTGGTCCTTCACTAATTGGGGCTAAAACTCCGGAAATTACAAATGCCAAAATAGGAATAGCACCCGATATTATTAGAAATGCCCAGAAAATATCATATTCGTGAAGCAGAAACATAAATGGACTCCTATTAATGTGGATCCTATTAATGTGGAATAGGCTGAATTATTCGATTTGAATTTCAATTGTCAATTCATCCAGAACTTCTTAAAGGAAAAGGGCATTTTGATCAAATAAAACTACATAGTATAGAGTTTGTTTGCCATGGTGCATGCCTTGTTTAAAGATTCAAACAATGGAACCCCACTTACCATTTTTTTCGAATTTAGAATGGTATAGATATAGGATGCTCTTACCCAAAGAAAACTCTCTTACCTTATCTCGGTTTCTCTTTTTAAAAAGTAATTCAATACTACATATAAATACAAAAAAATAGTATAATTAGAATACTAATAAATAAGACTAATTATAGTGTAAGAAATCGTATTAGTATAACTATATTTTTCTAGTTCATTTTCTATTATAAAAATAAAAATAGAAAATGAATTAATGAAATTCTTAATTCATTTCCACTTTTTTTCAATCAAAACGAAAGTGGAATGTGTTAGGGCTATACGGACTCGAACCGTAGACCTTCTCGGTAAAACAGATCAAACTAATTATTATCGAAATGATTCGAACTGTTTCAAAGACCCAACATGCATTTTCTTGCATTGGGCTCTTTCATCAACTGATTGATATAAAGATCAGTTAGTCCACCATATTTTTTCTTTTTTACAGGAAGATAATAAGATGGCTCCATGTGCTCTGTGATTCATGATTTGTATTCTGATCTAGGAACAATACCAAAGTGTTTCAAAGAGGGGTTACCTTGACTTAGGTCTGCCTACGGCCTAGATTAACCTAAGTTAAATGGAATCTCTATCGCTCCGCTACAAGAGTCAAATATGAGACTTCATACACCTTAAAGTTCATAGGATAAAAAGAGGTTCTTTTAAGTCCCTTATACTCATTATGCCTAGCATTGAATGAGCTGGTATTTACCTTATCAATTAGCAAATCAATGGCAGGTTCTATTTCATTTGGCACCTGAATTCGCACTCGAATTGGACCAAATGAAATATTTGTCAGGCTATTGTTCTCTTGTTCTTTCGAATCTATGGAGTAAGACATCGATTTCTCAATAAGATCAATTATGTTCATTGCATAATGGGCCCCTTTGAAAAGCATTGGCGCACGTGTAAACGAGGTGCTCTACCTAACTGAGCTATAGCCCTTGTCATAGACATCTTAACATATAGAGAATTTCTTGTCAAGATCGGATAGCACATGAGAGTTCTTTAATCCGCTTACTGTTAATGGATTGGTATTGCTTAGAAATAATATTCCACCTATAATCCCCGAGGCGATAGGTCCTTTTTTTGTGATGATGAATAACCTACTTAACTCAGTGGTTAGAGTATTGCTTTCATACGGCAGAAGTCATTGGTTCAAATCCAATAGTAGGTAGAACTTATTAGATACCATCAACTCTGGTATCTAATAAGTTTTTCTAGCCATCTTCTTTTTTTTGTTCTATCATCTAGAATTGATTGTATTCAATTGGCGGAATCAAAATGTGGTGTATAATAAAGAACCTCTAAAGAACTTCTTTTTCTTTTTTTTTTATGTTTTTTTTTTTTTACTAGTAGGAAATAACATTAACAGCCTCTACTCGTGTCCTAGCTCGTCTGAGAGCTAGATTCGCCTCAATTGTTTGTCTCTTTCCCTGAGCTCTACTCAAGTTAGCTTCGGCTATTTCAAGAGCTTGTTGAGCTTCTTGCGGATCAATGTCAGTACTCATCTCCGCATCATTTCCTAAAATGGTGATCTCATTATTACTTATTCTAGCGAAACCACCCATCAAGGCTACCGTTAACCATTGGTCGTTGAGACGTATTCTCAAAAGACCTATATCTACGGCAATAGGGGCGTGGTTTGGTAATACGCCAATTTGTCCACTATTAGTAGATAAAATAATTTCTTTCACTTCTGAATCCAAAATCATTCGATTAGGAGTCAGTACACAAAGATTTAAGGTCATTTCTTCGATTTGCTCTCCTCTTCTAAGTTCATAGCTTTCGCGGTAGCTTCATCGATGTTACCTACCAAATAAAAGGCCTGCTCGGGAAGACTGTCTAATTCTCCAGAAAGGATCAATTGAAACCCCCTAATTGTTTCGGCGAGACCAACATATTTCCCTGGAGAACCGGTAAAGACTTCTGCCACGAAGAAGGGTTGTGATAAGAAGCGTTCAATTTTTCGTGCTCTTGCTACAGTTAAACGATCTTCTTCGGATAATTCGTCCAACCCCAGGATAGCTATAATGTCCTGAAGTTCTTTGTAACGTTGTAAAGTTTCCTTAACTCTTTGCGCAATTTCATAATGTTCCTCGCCAACG